ATATAGGATCTATAAGGCAGCAATTATTTATAAGTACATTTTGTGCAACAGCCCTTCCTATCTGATAGAAAAGGATCCCATGATCCGGAACCGGTCTTACGTGCGCTCGCAACTCCCAAGTTTGTCTATGAAGAGCGAATCTAATTGTATTAGTGTCTATAATTGATTTCTTCTGTGTAATACTAATCGATAGGGCCTCATTGGTAATTGCTACAAGATCTCTTGCATTGTAACCCATGGCTATGGACCCGAATCCATTAGTATGGAACATTTTCTTTTCCAAGTGAAATCCCCTAGTATACGAAAGGGTGAAAACGTGCTTTCGTTGTTGTGGAATAAGAAGCCTTCGTATCTTAATGCATGTATTTAATTTATTCGGAGCTATTAGAGCGGGATCCACTTTTTGAGGAATATGAGTCGAAGCAATAACAAGAATATCTCTAGTGGACCGTCTTTCACAATACCCGGAGAGATAGTTCAATAATAAACCGAGGGACTCCGACTCATCCACATACAGATCATGAATGTTTGGAATCCATACTATGCAAGGAGACATTGTTCTTGCCAATTCGAATTGTAAGTTGATAGAAGCTAGCTTGATTTCCAACCCGATGATATACCTAAGTATCTCATCATCCACCGTATACTCCTTCCTCAGCTTCGGGTCCGAGTCCAAGTTCGAATAGTCACGATCATCAATATCATCCGCATCTCTAAGCGCATCCATATATTCCTTAGCAGGATCGCTATCATTATCAATCCCATCAATATCCACATCATCAAGCGCTTTCATATAGTCCTCAGGATCGAGATCATCAATAACTATTTTCAAACCCAGCTTGTTCAGAAATACCGTAATGAAAGGAAGATAGGAGTTTGTCGCTAGGGATTTGACCAAATAGGATCGTCCAGTTCCTATAGGACCTATCACTAAAATACCCCTAGAGGGGGATAGCGCTAGGCGGAACGAAAAAGGTTTCGGGTTTCCATGAGATGGGAAATGAAAACGATTAGCCCCACACGAGGTTTGTGAATAAGTGATTGTCTGATAATGAGCAAGGAATATCCGTCTTTCTGCTAAACAGGATGTATTGAACTCATAATTCATTAGATCCTTTTGATGAATGTCAACTAAGTATCGTAAGTAAATTGCTCCCGCTTGTTCAAACATTTGATAACCGTAGTCACTCTTTACTAAACGATCAATATGAGTCAGACTCCATAGAATTTGATCAATCCCTTTGTCTGGCCTTAGGGTGGAGAAATGAAACGAGTAAACTCTCTCTTCATCCAAAAACCAATCACAGGTCTCGATCCAGGATTCTATTTCATCATGAGTCGGAAACCTTTGCCCTTTTCTTATCCATGAATAGATCTCTTTACTTGTATGACTTAGATATCTCGTATTTCTCGAAAAAGTGAGTCGATTGATGGGATTTGGTATGATACTTATGAGATCGATGAGATTGAAAAATATCTTCTGTAGAAATTTGACCCCATAAGCGGGACCACCACTAAATAGCGCAAAACCCAGTATTTCCGCTAGAAAATATTCTAATTGTTCCCGAGCAACTAGAAAGAAATTCTTTAACCAGAAAGAATTCGGTTCAGGTTTAGGATACCCATCCACAAGTTTGTACACCTCAATCGTGTATGATGGAATCGTCAAAGATTTTATACTCTCGAACTCTGTCTGTAACTCACTAGAGTCTAGGGAAACAGAGAAAAGAAGTACCTGAACGAGACATCCAGCAAGAATAAGAAGTAAAAGGCTTGAATAGAGGAACTCCCGAATATTTGGCGAGCTCAGATGTGTCGATATCAATGGTGACTCATTATTTCGATGAATCATTTCTTCGACCCGAAGAAGCCTACGGAAACACTTCCACGAAATATCACTTGAAATCTCACTTATCGGTGTCCACAATCCCCACAATTTTAGCTTAAGAGCTCGCCATTTTAGCTTAAGAATTCGCCATGCTGATCTGTGCATAATATAATGAAAAATGGATACAAATTTGTGACTGCTACTTAGCATCGGCAATAGGTCTGAAAAAGCATCTAAAAATATCCAATTTAGATATTTGTACCCTGTCGAAGTAAAGAACCATGGCATATATGTTTGGAATAGATTCCATTTTGATAGAGTTGAAAAAGCACTATCTCGTTGAAAGGTTCTATCCATCTGCCCTTTCTCAACGTCTTTCTTTAGCCAATTTCGCCAAAGACGCAATTTTTGACTCGTTCCGGGTGGTAAATCTTTCTCAGAACGTGGAGTGTGAATCAAACCCATGTTTGAATTGAAATTGAGATACTGATGCAAGTTCTTCCTTTCTGAATCAGATAGATTCATATCTGAAAGAGGTTGACAATAAGTTCTTTCCAAATTGACTATTTCTTTCTCTGTTAGAGGTGTTCCAGAAATGTCTGCGATCGAGTAAATAGTTCTACGAACGAATAGATCGGATCGAATTGGAAAATGGAAAGATTTGTACAAGTT